TTACCCGGATCCTCGTTGATAATGGTCCGGAACAATAGTATTATTGGAGTGGATACACCACTCACTTTAAATACAAGAAGCCGAGTGGGTGGATTGGTCCGAGTGGAGAGAAAAAAAAAAAGTATTGAACTCAAAATATTTTCTGGGGATATCCATTTTCCTGGAGAGACAGATAAGATATCCAGGCACAGCGGCATCTTGATACCGCCGGGAACGGGAAAAAAAAATTCTAAGGAATCAAAAAAAATTAAAAATGGGATCTATGTCCAACGGATCACGCCTACTAAGAAAAAGTATTTTGTTTCGGTTCGACCCGTAGTCACATATGAAATAGCGGATGGGATCAATTTAGCAACATTTTTCCCCCAGGATCTTTTGCAGGAAGGGGATAATGTCCAACTTAGAGTTGTCAATTATATCCTTTATGGAAACGGTAAACCAATTCGAGGAATTTATCACACAAGCATTCAATTAGTTCGAACTTGCTTAGTATTGAATTGGGACCAAGAACGAAATCGTTCTATAGATATAGAGGGGGTTCATACTTCTTTTGTTGAAATAAGGACAAATGATCTAATTTGCGATTTCATAAGAATTGAGTTAGCCAAGTCTCCTATTTTGTATACCGGAAAAAGAAATTGTACGGCGGGTTCAGGATTGTTTAACCATAATAGATTGGATTATACCAATATTAATCCTTTTTATTCCAAGGAAAAGATTCAATCACTTACCAAACATAAAGGAACTAGTGGTACGTTGTTGAATCGAAATAAGGACTGTCAATCTTTGAAAATTTTGTTATCATCCAACTATTCTCAAATTGGTCCATTTAATGGTTTGAAATATAACAATGTGACAAAAGAATCAATTAAAGCGGATCCTAAAATTTCAATTAGTAATTCGTTAGGCTTCTTAGGTACAGTAGTACTCAAAATTGCGAATTTTTATTCATCTTGCCATTTAATAACTTATAATCAGATTGTGTTAAAGAGATATTTGTTACTTAACAAATTTAGTCAGACTTTCAAAGTACTTAAATATTTTTTAATAGATGAAAATAGGGGGATTCATAATCCCGATCCGTGCAGTAACATCATTTTTAATCCATTCGATCTAAATTGGCGTTTTCTCCACCACGATTATTGTGATGAGACATCCACAATTATTAGCCTTGGACAATTTTTTTGCGAAAATGTGTGTCTATTCAAATATGGATCACAGAAAAAATCTGGTCAAGTTCTAATTGTTCATGTTGACTACTTAGTAATAAGATCAGCTAAGCCCTATTTGGCCACTCCAGGAGCGACGGTTCATGGTCATTATGGAGAAACCCTTCACGAAGGAGATACATTAGTTACATTTATATATGAAAAATCCAGATCTGGTGACATAACGCAAGGTCTTCCAAAAGTGGAACAAGTGTTAGAAGTACGTTCGATTGATTCAATATCGATAAATCTCGAAAAGAGGTTTAAAGGTTGGAATGAACGTATATCAAGAATTCTTGGAATCCCTTGGGGATTCTTGATTAGCACGGAGCTAACCATCGCCCAAAGCCGTATCTCTTTGGTTAATAAGATACAAAGCGTTTATCGATCCCAGGGGGTACAGATACATAATGGACATATAGAGATTATTGTACGTCAAGTAACATCAAAAGTGTTGGTTTCAGAAGATGGAATGTCTAATGTTTTTTCACCCGGAGAACTAATCGGATTGTTGCGAGCGGAACGAGCAGGGCGTGCTTTGGATGAAGCGATCTGTTATCGAGCAATCTTATTGGGAATAACGAGGGCATCTCTTAATACTCAAAGTTTTATATCCGAAGCGAGTTTTCAAGAAACTGCTCGAGTTTTAGCAAAAGCTGCTCTACGAGGTCGTATTGATTGGTTGAAAGGCCTGAAAGAAAATGTTGTTTTGGGGGGGATTATACCTGTTGGTACCGGATTCAAAAAATTAGTGCATCATTCAAGACAACACAAAAACATTCAGTTGGAAATCAAAAAGAAGAATTTGTTCGAAGGAAAGATGAGAGATATCTTATTTCACCATAGAGCATTTTTGAGTTCTTGCGTCCCAAACAATTTCCATGAGACATTAGAACAATCATTTACACGATTTAATGATTCCTAAAAGGAGACTCATTTTTTTTTTAATTAAAATTTAATTATCTGGTCCAATTTTCTTATTTTATTTGATTATAAAGATCATAATGAATTAAAAGGAATTAATGGTTTGATCGTGTATCGACGGTCAATCCTCGGTAGAAAGTTCCATCGGAACAATTATTTATTTTAGATACCTCGTCTCTTTGTTTTTTTTTTTTAACAAAGAGCAAGTGTGGGGAAAAATGACAAGAAGATATTGGAACATTAATTTGGAAGAGATGATGGAAGCAGGAGTTCATTTTGGTCATGGTACTAGGAAATGGAATCCTAGAATGGCACCCTTTATCTCCGCAAAACGTAAAGGTATTCATATTACAAATCTTACGAGAACTGCGCGTTTTTTATCAGAGGCCTGTGATTTAGTTTTTGATGCAACAAGTAGAGGAAAACACCTTTTAATTGTTGGTACCAAAAATAAAGCAGCTGATTCAGTAGCATCCGCTGCAACAAAGGCTCGGTGCCATTATGTTAATAAAAAATGGCTTGGTGGTATGTTAACGAATTGGTCCACTACGGAAACGAGACTTCAAAAGTTCAGGGATTTAAGAGCCGAACAAAGGATGGGGAAACTCAACTGTCTCCCAAAAAGGGATGCAGCAATGTTGAAGAGACAATTATCCACCCTGCAAACATATCTGGGTGGGATCAAATATATGACAGGGTTACCCGATATTGTAATTATCGTTGATCAGCAGGAAGAATATACGGCTCTTCGAGAATGTGTCATTTTGGGGATTCCGACGATTTGTTTAATCGATACAAATTGTGACCCAGATATCGCGGATATTTCAATTCCAGCCAACGATGACGCTATCGCTTCAATCCGATTGATTCTTAACAAATTAGTATCCGCAATTTGTGAAGGTCGTTCTAGCTATATAAGAAATCATTGATTATAATTAATAATAATAAGATAAGTCAATTACTTTGGAAAACAAAACTCCACAGATTTTATTTATTTGATCGGTTACTATTCCTGGATCTCAAAAAAAAGATAAAAAAAGTATTCGGGTTGGGGATATTATGTGATTACTTAGTATCCTAAATTTACGATTAATGATTAAAGTGGGTCAGTTGAGAAAGAGATGGTTGAATCAAAATAATTCTTTTTTTTGAGTTTGATTTCTGTCAGAGGACAATATGAATGTTATACCATGTTCCATTAACACACTCAAAGGGCTATATGATATATCGGGTGTAGAAGTAGGCCAACATTTATATTGGCAAATAGGAGGTTTACAAGTCCATGCCCAAGTACTTATCACTTCTTGGTTCGTAATTGCTATCTTATTAGGTTCAGTTACCCTAGCCGTTCGGAATCCACAAACCATTCCGGCCGACGGTCAGAATTTCTTCGAATATGCCCTTGAATTCATTCGAGACTTGAGTAAAACTCAGATTGGAGAAGAATATGGTCCTTGGGTTCCCTTTATTGGAACTATGTTCTTATTTATTTTTGTTTCTAACTGGTCAGGTGCTCTTTTACCTTGGAAAATCATACAGTTACCTCATGGGGAGTTAGCTGCGCCCACGAATGATATAAACACTACTGTTGCTTTAGCTTTACCCACGTCAGTGGCATATTTCTATGCGGGTCTTACAAAAAAGGGTTTGAGTTATTTTGGGAAATACATTCAACCAACTCCAATACTTTTACCAATTAACATCCTAGAAGATTTCACAAAACCTTTATCACTTAGTTTTCGACTTTTCGGAAATATATTGGCTGATGAATTAGTAGTTGTTGTTCTTGTTTCTTTAGTACCTTCAGTAGTTCCTATACCTGTCATGTTTCTTGGGTTATTCACAAGCGGTATTCAAGCTCTTATTTTTGCAACTTTAGCCGCGGCTTATATAGGTGAATCCATGGAGGGTCATCATTGACTAGCTCAAAATGGTTTTTTAACCTTATCCCAATTCACGTGCAGTTCAATATAATCAACGACTTGGTAGGAACTATAATAGATAAAATAATTTATATATGGTATAGAGTCGTAGCAGGAAAGATGTACGATATTATTTAATTTAATTGTAAAAAAATCTTAGGAAAAAGAGATCATTATTTAGATCTTTTTCCTAAGATTTTGGCTCATTTATTTATAGACTTTTCTAATTTTTAATATTGTATTTATATTTGTTTAGTTAATTACAATATTACAATTTTAAATTTGATTGAAAAAGAATTGTTATCTTTTTCCGGCGTAAGACTAAATAAAAAGTTAGCTTAGGAAAATGAAACTGGGCCTAGGTAATAAATAGTTATAAGTCTGTCTAGCCCCCGTATATGGTTCAAAAAAAAAATTCTAGAATCCTATTCAATCAATAGGATAGGCGGTTTACATTATGGAAGAAACAAATGTATATGTGATATTAGAAATTCACTAGTTATAGCGAGGCTCTTATATAATATTAATATTTATCATTTCGCAGCTCACTGCACTTAGATGGGATTCCAATAGCTAGAACCCTATGCATATAGATTTACAAAAACTCCATCATGTATAAGAACTAAACGCGAGATTTCGAAGTATTTCTGATGATTAATCGGTTGATTGTATCATTAACCATTTCTTTTTTTTTGTGCGAGGAGCCTTAGCTTACCATGAATCCACTGATTTCTGCCGCTTCTGTTATTGCTGCTGGATTGGCCGTAGGGCTTGCTTCTATTGGACCTGGGGTCGGTCAAGGTACTGCTGCGGGTCAAGCTGTAGAAGGTATTGCGAGACAGCCAGAAGCAGAGGGTAAAATACGAGGTACTTTATTGCTAAGTCTGGCTTTTATGGAAGCTTTAACAATTTACGGACTGGTCGTGGCATTAGCACTTTTATTTGCGAATCCATTTGTTTAATTCTAGAAGAAAAAGTACGTAATGTACTTTTTTTTTGACTTAGACTTGCCATTTGCTTCTTCAAATTATATCAACATTTCACTCTAACAATTACTTATTCGTTGAGAGAATACCTCCGGGAAGGACTGATTTTAGGATTAGTAATTAGCAGATCCTCTCGTTTTCTTCCTTCCCGTTTTTAGTTCTTAGTATAATATAATATAAATATAATGGAAACCTTTTTTTTAGGATGCGTTGCAACGCAACAAACGAGGTATTTCGCAATTGACATAATACCCAGACCTAACCCAATAAGTATCTTCTTGGAAACTGGAAACTTTAATTAGAATAAAATAATAAATAAGATTTAATTAAAATAATAATAAATTCAAAAATTCTCAAATAAATTAATAGATTTAATCTATTCCCATTACCATTAAAAAATCCCATAAAAAAAAAATAAATCAACCAAAAAAAGGGGGAGGGCGCAGTGATACAAAAAGAACTCTGTTCTTTGTTAGTCCTATCTATAAGAGGAGAGTCTATGAAAAGTGTAACCGATTCTTTCGTTTCCTTAGGCCACTGGTCATACGCCGGAGGTTTTGGGTTTAATACCGATATTTTAGCAACAAATCCAATAAATCTAAGCGTAGTGCTTGGTGTATTGATTTATTTTGGAAAGGGAGTGTGTGCGAGTTGTGTATTTCAAAAATAGGTTGGATCCGACCCGCTGCACTTTTTTTTTATTTTAGAAAAAAAATAGGAAAAAAATGTGCATGATCTCGACGAATTACTTCTGAATAAATTAAGAAATCATATGTAAGAACCATAGCATTTCGTAATTTATTGGTAAATTGACTTTGATTCTCTATCAACCAATAGTGTGGGACCATTAACATGGTTAAAGCTAAACTGTTTGAAGTCCAGGTACAACAAACATGGTACTCTTTCTACCACTTAGTACTAAGATGGTTTAAAAATGAAAAATGCATAGTTGGGTAATTTATTCGATATAGAACACTCATATCGATAAAATAACTGGAACCATTTCCTAAGGAAAAAGGCACTCCCCTTTTTCCAATGTTGAATCGACAACCTATGTATAGAATAAGAATTTTTGGATTTGAATATTGATGAAGGAATATTGAATAAATAAATAAAGAAAAGACTAAATCTAAAGAAAATAAATTAAAAAAAAAACATAACAAAAATAACATAACAAATACAAATAAAAAATAAAGAAACAACTTTGCTGACAATTATAGATTTTTGTCTGGTCAGAAGAGTCCTAAAAATATATTCTGGTCTTGTATAAGATAAATTTTGATATCTTTGAATACGAACAGAAAAGAGAGGGTAGGCTCATTACATTAAAATATATGGAATGTCCATAAATTCAAAAATGAAGCGTGAGAGCCAAATGAATTGAAAGGTTCATGTTTGGTTCGGGAAGAGATCATGTAAGTTGTGAAATTAATGGTAACAAAATCTACTTTCATTAAATGATTTATTAGATAATCGAAAACAGAGGATCTTGAGTACTATTCGAAATTCAGAAGAATTATGTAGAGGAGCTATTGAGCAGCTCGAAAAAGCCCGGGCGCGCTTACTTAAAGTGGAAACGGAAGCAAATGAATATCGAGTGAATGGATACTCCGAGATAGAACGAGAAAAAGAAAATTTGATTAATGCCACTTGTGATAGTTTGGAACGATTAGAAAATTACAAAAACGAAACCCTTCATTTTGAACAACAAAGAGCGATTAATCAAGTCCGACAACGAGTTTTCCAACAAGCCTTACAAGGAGCTCTAGGTACTCTGAATAGTTGTTTGAATAGTGAGTTACATTTTCGTACCATCAGTGCTAATATTGGCATTCTCGGGGCTATGGAAGAATAGTCCTTCCACTTTATTAGTTTAGAATTTAGGCATTATTTTTTTTCCTTTGCTTCCGAAAAAGAATTAAGAGACACTAATGGTAACCATTCGAGCCGACGAAATTAGTAATATTATCCGCGAACGTATTGAACAATATAATAGAGAAGTAAAGGTTGTGAATACCGGCACCGTACTTCAAGTGGGTGACGGCATTGCTCGTATTCATGGTCTTGATGAAGTAATGGCAGGTGAATTAGTAGAATTTGAAGAGGGTACAATAGGTATTGCTTTGAATTTGGAATCAAATAATGTTGGGGTTGTGTTAATGGGCGATGGTTTGATGATACAAGAGAGAAGTTCTGTAAAAGCAACAGGAAGAATTGCCCAGATATCGGTAAGTGAGGCTTATTTGGGTCGTGTTATAAATGCTCTAGCAAAACCTATTGATGGAAGAGGGGAAATTTCCGCTTCTGAATCTCGCTTAATTGAATCTCCCGCTCCAGGTATTATTTCTAGACGTTCCGTATATGAGCCTCTTCAAACAGGGCTTATTGCTATTGATTCGATGATACCTATAGGCCGCGGTCAGCGAGAATTAATTATTGGGGATAGACAGACTGGTAAAA